TTAGTAGTGCAAATCTGTAAAATGCGAATTTCGATCAAATCACACATCGCAATATACTAGGCCTTCTAATTCCTTAAGGAGTTTATCTAAAAGATTCGCGATATAACTAGGAAGGCGTTTCAAATACCACACATGAGTTACTGGACATGCGAGTTTGATGTATCCCATTTGATATCTTCGTATCCGAGAATCAACAAATTCCACCCCACATTCTTCACAAAATTTCGAGTCCTCTTTTTCCGCTCCGATCACTCGATAATTTCCACAAGCACAAATTCCACTTTTTATGGGTCCAGAGATTCTTTCACAAAACAATCCATCTTTTTCCGGTTTATTGGTTTTATAATGAAAAGTATAGGGCTTTGTCACCTCTCCAACTATCTCCCCATTTGGTAGGGTTTTGTTGGCCCAAGCCCTTATTTGTTGAGGAGACACTAATCCAATTCGAAGTTGTTGATGTTTATACCGGTCGATCATAGAATAGAAATTCTGATTCATTCGGATCAAACTTCCTTCCGATTAATCTGAAAATTCTTTTCAGATACAAGGAAATGGTTCAGTTCCAGAGCCAAAGATCGTAGTTCTCGAACGAGTAATCGAAAAGATTCTGGGGCATCCTCAGGATTAGGTACTGTTCCTCCAATGATCGTAGCACCAAGTAATTCTTGACGAGCTCTAATATGATCAGATTTATAAGTAAGCATCTCTTGTAAAATATGAGCAACACCAAATCCTTCTAGAGCCCAAACTTCCATTTCCCCTACTCGTTGCCCCCCTTGCTTAGCCCTTCCTCTAAGGGGTTGTTGTGTAACAAGTGCGTAATGCCCACTCGAACGTCCATGGATTTTATCATCAACTTGATGAATTAATTTTAGGATATAGGACTTGCCTATTAGAACAGGTTGTTCAAAAGGATCCCCTGTTCTTCCATCAAATATTCTGCTTTTTCCCGGAAACTCGGGTTCAAATACCCATGGGTTTTTTGTTTGCTTACTGGCTTCATATAATTCGGAAAACACTAGTTTTCTCGAAGCCTCTTGCTCATATCTCTCATCAAAAGGTGCTATTCTATAATGTCTCTTTAGTATATCCCCTGCTAACCCGAGTGAACATTCAAATATCTGTCCTACATTCATTCGTGAGGGTACTCCTAATGGATTGAAGACCATATCAACAGGTGTTCCATCTTGCAAGTAGGGCATATCTTGTCTAGACAAAATTTTAGAAATGATACCTTTATTCCCATGTCTTCCAGCTACTTTATCACCCACTTTGATTTCACGTTTCTGTAAAATATATACACGAATCTTTTCTGGATTATAGCTGGAACCCGTCTTTTTCTGGATCCATCTCACATCAATAACTCGACCTCTTCCGCCTATAGGTAGTTTTAGAGAAGTTTCTTTTGAAGTGGATACCTGAATGCCAAGTATGGCTCGTAATAATCTATCCTCGGGGGCATACGAGGATTCGTTCGCTGTCTGAGGTGTTAATTTACCTATTAAAATATCGCCGGTTTCTATCCAAGATCCCAGCATTACAATTCCATTTCTGTCTAAATTTCGGAGTAAATGAGCCTCTAAATGGGGTATTTCCTTAGTAATTCTTTCGGGACCTTGACTTGTCACATGAGTCTGAATTTCATATTTCCGTATGTGAAAAGAAGTATAAATATCTTCACACACTAGCCGTTCGCTAATTAGTACTGCGTCTTCAAAATTGTAACCTTCCCATGGCATATAAGCGACTAATACGTTTTTTCCTAAAGCGAGTTCCCCACCAACTGTAGCCGCCCCGTCTGCTAAAATTTGCCCCTTTTTTATACATTTACCCTGCTGAACCTGAGGTTTTTGATGCATACAAGTATTTTTGTTGGAACGTTGATACATAACTAATGGAATGCTTATAGTATCCCCATTACTTGATAAAATGATCTTGTGAGTATCAGTATAAATGATCTTTCCTTCGCGTTCAGCTATAACAGACACCCCCGAATCTAGAGCCGTTTGGCGTTCCAGCCCAGTTCCAACAATGCACTTCTCGGATCGAGAAAGAGGAACTGCTTGGCGCTGCATATTAGAACTCATTAAAGCCCGATTCGCATCATTATGCTCAATAAACGGAATGAGGGAAGCTCCAATAGAAAAATATTGGAAAGGAAAAATACTTCTAAAACGAATCTGTTCCCATGCAATAGTCAAAAATTCTTGACGGTATCGAGCCGGAACAACTTGTTCCTCTTGAACACCCCGATTCAGGGCCAAAGAATTTCCTGCGGCTACCATATAATATTCATCTCTATTTGGTGATAAATAAATTATCTGTGCCTCTTTTGATCTCTCAGACATTTCATAAAGCGGACTCTCTATAGATCCCCAAGGACCAATCCTCACATGAATAGCTAAAGATCCAATAAGTCCAACATTGATTCCTTCAGACGTGTCAATTGGGCAAATACGCCCATAGTGGCTCGGGTGGATATCTCGTATCCGAAAGCTAGCAGTTCGTCCCGTCAATCCTCCAGGACCCAAATAACTCAATTTTCGTCCATGAACAATTTGTGTCAATGGATTAGTTCGATCCAAAACTTGAGATAAAGGGTGTAGGCCAAAAAAGGATTCATAAGTGGTTGTTAATGAAGTTGAAGTTACCAAATTTTGAGGAGTCGGTATCAATTTATGTCGGATTGCTCCACATATAGTTCCTCGAATCGAATTTTCTAAACGAACAAGAGCCAATCCGAATTGATCTTGTAACAGATCTGCTACAGAACGAATACGTTTATTTTTCAAGTGATTCATATCGTCAAATGTACCCATTCCAAATTTAATTCCGATCAAATGATCCGCAGCAGCCAATAGATCTCGTGGTAACAAAAATGTATTGTTCTGAGGTATATCAAGATTCAGTCTCCGGTTCATATTTCGTCGACCAACCCTTCCTAATTCACATTTTTGTTGAAAAAATTTCTTTTGTAATTCCTTACATAAGGACTCAGAAAATACCGGATCCCCACCGACACAAGCAAATTGTTGATAAAACTCCAAAATGGCATTTTCTTTGGATCCAATCTTTTTTTTCTCCTTATCATTCGAGAAAGACAAGAAAATTTCAGGGTAACAAACATTATCTAAAATTTCTCTTAGATTTGAACCCATAGCTGATGATAAAACTAGAATAGATATTTTTTGTTTCCTACTTACACGTGCCCATATCCTTGTTCTTCTATCAATTTCTAATTCCGATCTTCCTCCCCAATCTGATATTATAGTGCTGGTATAAACAGCATTTCCGTTATGATCCAATTCTGAACGATAGTAAATACCGGGACTTTGCAATATTTGATTGATCACAATTCTGTATATTCCATTTACTATAGAGGTTCCCAGGGAATTCATTAGAGGAATGTTTCCAATAAAAACAGTTTGTTGTTGCATATCCCTACCGGTTTTCCAAATTACTCCCGCAGGGACATATAATTCAGAAGAATATGTGAGTGATTCATACACAGCATCTCTTTCCTTTATCAGGGGCTCCACCAATTGATACCTTTCCACAAATAATTGAAATTCCATTTCTTGATCTCTATCTTCAATTTTTGGAAACTTATGAAATTCTTCCGTTAAACCCTGATTAATGAACCTACAAAATCCCTCAAATTGTATCTGACTAAATCCAGGTATTGTGGACATTCCCTCATTTCCGTTCCGAAGCATCTTAATCTTAAGTTTCCTATTTATTTTTATTGAAAAAATTCAATTATTGATTCACTATTCATCGACCCATATGGATCGACCTAGCAATAATAGAATGTATATTCTGTTTACTGAATCACATAAAATTTTAGTCAACTCCATATATCTATTTCAAACGTATGAACGGAGATGGAACGGCGGAATAAAGAACATTTTGGGCGCAGGTTCAAATTTTGACGGGTTAAATTGAGAAAATATTTCTGGAAAAAAATTCTGTTACTTACACTTATGGAGCCTTGTTCAAAATTGGTCCAACTTCTACCTAACGTATTAGTATGATATTACGATCCGACGGGATACCACAAAAAGGAATGATTGAGATTTAATCTCCTCTTTATATCTATATAAATGAAATAAAGACAGAATAATCAGAAGTAGTATAGAGTTTTCCCTTTTTTAACACAAAAAATGGAATTTAATGTTCCAAAAAGAATTGGCGGATTTTTTTTGGTAGGGAGGGAAATTTATAGAATACGCTTGAATTGTGTAACTTAATATAAATATACTAAAAAAAAAAAGATTGTATTTATTAAGTACATGTTGATACGGCTATCTATCCATATATCACATCCTTTCTTGCAATTTCTGGAGCAACATTAACATGGATCGCACTCCACCAAAATTCATATTTTATATTCAATATTTCAATCTATTTATTCAATGAAAAATTGAAACATGAGAATTCTCTCTAGGGACATGTACATAAGAGAGAGACCCGTCTCGGTATCTGGGTAACAATTTGTGTTTTGGGGTTTACATATACACATATATGTTGTTATAATTGAAATAGAAAAGTATTTTTTATTGAAAAAAAAAAAATGAGATTAGTCATAAATCGGTCATAAATCAATTTTCTTTTTCCATTCAAGGAAATCAAATTTGATCTCCGATAAAAATTGAAGAACCATTCACTAATTTCAATTTAAAGACTAATTTAAAGTAAATTGTTAATGGTTCCAATTTGCCCTGAATTTTTCAGTCTGTCGCCAGAATTTGACTCTCAATAGAAAAGAAACAAGAAGGGAAATTATTAACTGATGTATATTTTGAGATATAATAAATCGAAGAAAATAATAGAAACCAGATAAAAAAAAAAGAATGTGTTTTTGAGGATTAAGTACAACGGGATTCAAGATAAAAAAAAGAGTTAGTAGTAGAAATAGAATATGGCTAATATTTTTATCCATTTTATTTTGGATCGAATTTGGCGGCATGGCCAAGTGGTAAGGCGGGGGACTGCAAATCCTTTATCCCCAGTTCAAATCCGGGTGTCGCCTGATCAACCAAAGATTTTTGATTTCTTATTCTGCCGATCTAATTCGATGAATTATTGCTCCGCAAGAAGTGGAGGCAAAGAACTAAGTGGACGTGTCAATACTTGATTTTTATAAACTATAGCATAGGTTTTAGAAAAGACTGTAACTTTTTTTCTTAAAATCTAAGTCTAGCCCAAATCAAATCGGCAGTAATAGGGATGAAGCAAAAACCTCAATTATTAATTTAATCATTGGTAATGATTGATTCTCACCATTTATTTCAAAATTTTTTGAAATAAATGGTGAGAATCAATTCCAGAATGGAATTAAGAACTAAGATCGGAAATCGCGATATACAAAGATTCCTAAGAGGCACCCCATTTTTACTACTAGAATAAAAGATTATATAAAAGACTAGCATATCAAAATCTCTTAAACAATTTTTAATTTTAAGTAGCGTCTCGTGATTCTGTTGGGTATTAAATTAGATTGGATACAATGATGGGAAATAAATTTAGGGCTTGTAGAAAGGCACGAAGATACTTTGTATTTAAACTCACGAAAGGCTATGAGTGCTCAGACATAGAATCAGAATAGTTGGTCGACTCTTATAGTATAGAGTAAAGGTAAAAATAGTATAGAGTAAAGGTAAAAACTGAAAAAAAAAAGAATATATGTATGTAGTAATAGTGGCAGTGGGTTCTACCGATTCTTTCATAGAAAGACAATAAGCTTAGATCAAATAGAAAATAGAGGTATCTGATATATAGTTGTGTATAGAAAGGGCGCGTGTATCATCTTGTACTTAATACTTCCTGATTCTACCGGAAATCTTAAAATATTGAAACTTGTTGCAAATGTATTCATTGAATTGATTTGGTTCATCAATAGTCTTAAGTCAGAATCCTATTTTGACTCTGTGCCATTGATTCCACTATGATTATTAAATAATAATCGAATAATTCTTTCATAGAAATAAGGGACATAATTCACATGGATATAGTAAGTCTTGCTTGGGCTGCTTTAATGGTCGTCTTTACATTTTCTCTTTCACTTGTAGTATGGGGAAGGAGTGGACTCTAGTGCTGTGGACACTACAAATACTAATACTAAATTGAGTAATCAATTGCTCAATCGAACTGTATCAATTCTTTATTAATCGTTTTGCGAAGCCTTGCTTTAAAAAAAAGTATTCAAAATTGTACTGGAATAGAGTAATAAATCATTATCATAATTGTATTTTGCAACTCAAATCTACGCATAATAGAAGATTCTTTCCAACCGAATTTTGACTAAATAGTCTATATATTTTTTTTTCTTTTAGAAAAAAAATTCTGTTATTATGACACTATATATTTTCTTTCCACTGTAAGCGAAACAATTAGTGATTGTCCAAAGAAAAGAGGTCCTACACATAATAAAATTAGATCTTTCTTCCGTTAGGCTATTTACATATCACACATTTCACATTTGTTTTAAACTTCTCGAAATTATACTTTTTTGACTCATCTCATGGTTTGTTTAAACATGAAAAACGGCCAGGTTTACTCTAACCCCTTTTCCAAATCCGAAGAAGTTATCATATAACTACGCGGATCATCCATTAATTGTTCAATCAATGACTTCTTGAGATGAAAAAAAAGAAATAGAATTAAAGTTTTATCTTATCTATATGTACATCTACTATATACATATTGTAATTTTATCTATATGAAGCCTATATTAATATTAGTATACAATACTAGCTAGTGTGGTAGAAAGAACTATAATATATAGTTCTTTCTACCACACTAGCTTAGATACTTAATAAGCTACTTCTGTTCTGATTCCAGCTCAGCGCAATCATTTCATTTAAGACTTAGAGTTTGAATTCTTTTCTTTCATTTCTTGAATCATTGAATTGAATTGAACTGCTAAGAACTGATAATTCAAGTTTCATTCAAATTAATCATTTTGGCTAACTGTTTTTACATAGATGATAAGTAAAAAAGCAGTAGGAATTAGAATGAACAGTGCAGTAGCAATAAGTGCGAGAATATTGACTTCCATAATCTAATCTTTTTTTTTTCGCAATAACTTAACTCGGGATCTAATCCCATAGAGATGATAAATTTTATTCCTGTAAATTCAATGGGATGAATTGTATCTTGATGATACTGAATCAGATCAATATTATGAATAAAAATTTCTGATCTATCAAATCAATTTCTCGTTGAGAATTGAATAGTATAACATAGGGAGATCTTTTATCCATACAAAAAACCATTTTTGATTAGATCATAAATACCTATTATTAGGTTTTCATCCTTTTTCTACTTGTTCTTTTCTATAACCTAGCATCTTATCTTCCTTATACAATTCTTCTACTTATACATATACATAGGATTTTGTATATAGAATTATAAGGTATTATATAACCGGTATTCTCTAGGGCATACAGAGAGACGAACAGTATAAGTATAAGTGAGATATAAAAAAGGTAAGGTTAAGTCTAAAAAATCGACTATTCAAGCTTTACCTTTACTAAGAATAAGAAAAGAAAGGAGCCCCACTTGGTTTTGTTGGTCTTTTATTTTATGTTATTTTATTAGTATACTCTTTGTTTTGTTGGATTGGAGTTGGAACGTATACATCAAAAATTCAATATAAAATTGGAATGAGAATTAAATAAATTGTTTCACAGTAGTCATAATTGAGGCTAAAAAAAATGTAGATTTAGAAAAGATGTGCTTTAACCTAAAAAGTACTTTGCCGGAGAATTAAATTCTATGAAGATTAAGTTCATTGTATATCATATAATAAACAAAGCTATTTTGTGTCTGTACCCCCCCAAAAATCTGAGCACTCTATTCCATTTCATTGATCAAGAGCAGAATGATTGAAAAAAAAAGAGTATTGGTATCTCTTAAACTTTAAATACTGAATATAGCAATAGTACCAATTGTACTAAATCTACATATATTTTTCCTTATCAATTAGTACTGGGGAAGAAAAGGAACTTCCCATATTTATCTGATGAGACATGCGAAACAAAAGAAATAATCTCCACGGTGCGAATTTGTTTGATTCCATTTTGCTCTTTGTCTTCCCTTTCGCAAAAATAGAGAAATGAATTTCTCAATTCATGAGATCCTAGTTCGGGACTGACGGGGCTCGAACCCGCAGCTTCCGCCTTGACAGGGCGGTGCTCTGACCAATTGAACTACAATCCCGGCGAGGTGTATAGCATACATATACTTAGGATTTCATAAAGATATTCTACTCGTCATGTTGGAACGTAACAGATATGCGAATGCTATATTGATATTATATCCACATAAACACGGGCTTTAGTGAGAGTGAGACAGATTATTAGTAACTAGTGATTTTTTATTTTATTGTTAAATAAAAATAATCAATCTTTCAATGAGATGAAAAAAAAAGATAGAGAAAAATTTTTCTTTATTTCTCTACGAAGCAGGCATTACCCTTTCTTTTCTATAGGATAAATTAATTATATCTTACTCATGGGGCGGTGAATTCTTGGGCCGAGCTGGATTTGAACCAGCGTAGACAGTCGTCAACGAATTTACAGTCCGTCCCCATTAACCGCTCGGGCATCGACCCAGGAAGAATTCTTTATATGCTTATTGATAATCCATGATCAACTTCCTTTCGTAGTACCCTACCCCCAGGGGAAGTCGAATCCCCGCTGCCTCCTTGAAAGAGAGATGTCCTGAACCGCTAGACGATGGGGGCATATTCGCCCGACCGTCATCATACTATAATGATAGTATGAATAGTTTTTTGGAATTGTCAATATAATCTAATGGTATGGCTAGATTCGAACAGTCTTTTTATATTCTGATTCTATAGGATTTTAATTTGAATTGAACGTTTTTTTTTTTTCTTCAATTTTAACTCATTGCTTCGTTTCTTGTTCAGATAAAATATGCCTATCACTATCTCACATTAAGTCAGAAAATTCAAAAACGAGAAAAATTTTACCCCTTTTCTTTCTAGGTAAATAGAATTTATTTTTCCATTATTTCCATTATGAGTCTACTGCATATATACATATATGCAGTAGACTCATAATGGAAAATGGCTAAGTCATGAATTGAGCAGGCCCTTTTAACTCAGTGGTAGAGTAACGCCATGGTAAGGCGTAAGTCATCGGTTCAAATCCGATAAAGGGCTTTTTTCATGAAACTCGAGTCTTTGTCTTCGTTTTTCATCGAAGAATACAGATATTTTTGATAATAAAAAAAAGGCAAACACTATTGTATTATTTATAATACAATGAGTTCTTATTATTTTATTTTGAGTTCTAATTAATAATTAAAAAGTTGAACATTTAATTATTATTATATTGACTAATTGAACTTAGTGGGTGAACTTAGTGGGTGGGGGCTTCTAGCCTGTAGTGACATAATAGTCCTCTTTATATCTTATTATTATTTATTTAAATATTCCAGGAAACATAACATAAATATTCTAGATATCCAACCCCTATTTATTAATCACAAACCAAAATATTCCTACTTCCCTATTGTTCCCACCAAACCTACCATAAAAATTGTAACTAAAAAAAAAAGTAAGTGGACCTGACCCATTGAATCATGACTATATTGGCTATTCTGATATTTAAATTCGATATATATTAAATTGTAGAAAGCGGGTTTTTTATTTCCTTTTTTAGTTTCTTAGATCACAAAAGACAAGAATTTGTCGATATTTATGATTTGATTTTCTTGTTAATGGACGCTCTATAGGAATAAATCGCTATTCTTTTCCGATACATATAATATATTCTTTTCCGATACATATAATATATATATATAAAAGATATTTCAAAATGGATTTTTCAATATCTTTTATATATTTCAAAATCTGATTCCCATATTGTTTTGTTGTTTTGTTTCAGCAATGCAAATAGAGAATGAACGCGAGAAAGGGGCCTTCAGTTCCAGTTTATCATTATTTCATTTAATATTTCAAGGAAAAAAG